GCTTCACATATGGGCTCGCGCGTATGGCGGCGCGCACATATATTCATATGTACACACATATGTGTGCTTGTAGGCATGTGTGCCGCCATACGCGCATATAACTTCGCACACCTCTGTGCTTATTTATGTCCATTTATTTATTTATAGCTTTGCACAAGTACATATGAAGTTATCCAGATATGGCCCCCTTTAAATACACACCAACATGTCCACATATGTGAATGCAAACACACATATATCCCTGTGTATACATATATGCGTGTATATGTGCGTATATCTGTATGCTCGTACACATATAAGTGTCTGTATATGTATGTAGCTCCATATATACCTGCATGCACGCATATATTTATGTATGCCTGTATGCCCATAAAGGCATACAGGCATACATCGACATGTACTTCTACGGGTAAAAACACTATAAACGCAACTACCATCAATCTAAAGCCTCCTCACTACTGCGCTATTAATTTTAATGTAGCCATTAGAGGCCCTGATATTTACTCACCTGCCGACGCTAGCACCCTCCCCTAAAAATATTCTCCCTATACGTTAAAGCACCACACAATTAATTAACAACTACAGAAACACTACTTTAACTATGGCCCCATTCTCCGCTCCACTCGTTATATCAATCTTCTTATTTTCACTGGCTGCCGTAATCTCCCCTGCCGCCTTATTTGCCCTTCTCTCCCTTAAAGTAAAAGTTGTAGAATGAATAATTGTAAACCCCCTCTCCTCACCGATCCAATTAAGACTCATCCTAGACCCTTACGGGATACTATTTTCTCTTACCGTTATATTTATTTCCGCTAACGTTATACTCTTTACCCATTCCTACATAAGATCTGAACCCTTTAAACCTCGATTCACTTACCTTGTAATAATGTTTATTCTCTCTATGAACCTGTTAATTTTTATCCCTAACATAATTACCCTTCTTATTGGTTGAGACGGACTAGGCCTTGTTTCATTTCTCTTGGTTATTTACTACCAGAACCCGAAATCCTTAGCCGCCGGTATAATTACAGCCATAACCAATCGAATTGGTGATGTTTTTCTACTCCTCTCCATCGGATGAGCCCTTAATGCATCACAATGGAACATTATATTTCTTTGACATTCCAGATTCACCTCTATCCTTAGCATCACCCTTCTCATTGCCGCCATAACAAAGAGTGCCCAGATTCCCTTCTCCAGCTGGCTCCCCGCGGCCATAGCCGCCCCTACACCTGTCTCAGCCCTCGTTCATTCATCAACCCTCGTGACCGCGGGTATCTTTCTTATTTTTCGGTTTTACCCCTTTCTAGACCCATCTATCCTCTTCCATAAAGTTCTACTTATATCCGGCTCATTAACAGCACTTATAGCTGGCCTTAGAGCCATAACAGAATGCGACATGAAAAAAGTTATTGCTCTTTCCACTCTAAGCCAGCTCGGGGTTATAATAGTAAGACTTGCCCTTGGGGCGCCCTTCCTCGCGTTTTTCCACCTTATTACTCACGCCCTCTTCAAGGCCCTTCTTTTCCTGTGTGGGGGTACCCTGATCCACCTTCACCACCACTCCCAAGACCTCCGCTTCATGGGCCATCTCGCCCACCAGGTCCCGTCTATCGCCGCGGCCCTCTTAATTGCTAACAGTGCACTATGCGGGGCACCTTTTATGGCCGGGTTTTACTCAAAGGACATAATCCTTGAATTTGCTCTGTTCTCCCCGTCTAACCTTTTCTTCCTCTTTCTCTTTTTCCTCGCCACGGGCCTTACCGCCGGCTACACCAGCCGCTTTCTACTCGCTGTAGTTTGGGCGCCCAGGTCATCCCTCCCCCTACACCATATTAATGACCACGACGCCTACACCTCCGCCCCAACAGCCCTACTCTCACTAGGGGCTATTCTAGCCGGCAGCGCCCTCAACTGAACAGTGGTCCTCCCCCACCCAGAATTCTACCTCCCCCCCACCTTAAAATACCTGACCCTATTTGTCACAATCCTGGGCTTCTCCATCTCCTGGTTCTTTTCCGCATATTCAGGCTCTAGCGCCTCATGACTACTTGCTTCGCCGACCCTAAACACTGCGTCGTGCCAGATATGGTTCCTTGCCCCCCTTTCCTCCCAACACACGCTAACAACCCCCTTTACCTTGGGCCACGCCTATGTTAAATCCCTAGACCAAGGCTGAGTTGAGTTCTCCAGGGGTGAAGCTGCTGCTTGGTCCGGCGCTATTACCTCCTCATATCTTCAGACCCTCCAGAAAAATATTTCTACTGTGCACATGACACTAGCCTTAGGAGCCCTCCCATTGTTTTACCTCGCCTTAGCTTAATAAGTCTATAGCCCCATAGCAAAACCTATTTCCAGGTAGCTTAAACTTAAAGCATAACACTGAAGATGTTAGTATGGTGTACCAAGGCCCCCGGGCATTTATAGTGTAAACCAACACATCGGCCTTTCGCGCCGAAAATTTAAACCCCGCTTAATAAATGTGCCAGATAGTAGTTTAAGAAAAACCTGCGCTTTGGGAGTGCACAACCAGTGGCATACACTGCTATCTGAGACTAAGTAGCTTAACTTTAAAGCATTGGTCTTGTAAACCAAAGAGTGAGTAACCCTCCTTAGTCTAAATGTTAACCTACACCCTCCCCATCATCCTAAGCATAGCCCTTGCATCTCTCATAAACTTCGTGGCCCAACGAAAATTCATCCTTATGGCCCTCCTCTCTCTTGAGGCTACCATTCTTAACTTAGCCCTCGCCATCACTATCACTGCCTCCTCAGGGGCATCAAATGAAACATTCTTCTGTTTTATCATCCTCACTCTGGGCGCGTGCGAGGCCAGAGTGGCTCTTGCCATCCTAGTTTTAATCACACGATCCTATGGGGCCGACACTATCAAATCGTTTTCAATCAACAAATGCTAAAACTCTTACTCCCTGCCATAGCTATCCTCCTCCTCCCAATAGCCCTCCCCCCTAAACTAAGTTGAGTCGGGGCTAAATCATCCCTCCTTTTAATAGTCCCCACCTCTTTACTGCTTCTCCCTTACACCTTTACCGCTCATTCCCACATATCAATATACTTAGACACTATAGGCGCTAGCCTAATCACCCTGTCCCTATTTATCGCATACTTAATAATTCTTGCCAGCCAAAAAACTCTATCCTCTTACAATTCCCCGTCAAAGTTTATTTTGGTTATCCTTGCCCTCAACCTAATCCTATTAATCGCTTTTTCAACCATTAATCTAATTGTGTTTTACATCGCCTTTGAGGCATCTCTCATCCCAACCCTTATATTAATCATCGCATGAGGCTACCAGCCAGAACGTGTTCAAGCCGGCCTCTACCTCCTATTTTATACTGTTGCGGCAGCCCTACCATTCTTATACCTCGCGGGGGCTCTCTACACACTTAACAGCACTCTTTCGCTTGGAAGCCCATTCTGAACTTTTATTCCAGGGCTCTTCGGCGGCATTGAATATTGGCCCATTTTGATTGCTGTTTTCTTGATTAAAACCCCGCTCTTTCTTACCCACCTCTGACTCCCGAAAGCCCACGTAGAAGCCCCAGTGGCTGGCTCCATAATCCTGGCCGGGATCTTATTAAAATTAGGCACATACGGCCTTGTTCGCGTGCTTGCAAAATTTGATCCCCTTTACCACGCCCTATACGCCCCCGCCCTGATCTCCATCTCTTTAACCGGAGCTGTCATTACGAGATTAATCTGCATCCGCCAAACCGACATTAAATCTTTAATTGCCTACTCGTCAGTAGGGCATATGGGACTCATTATTGCAGGCATCTCGAGGCAAACTAAATGGGGCTGAGTCGGCGCGCTAGCCCTTATAATTGCCCACGGCCTCTGCTCCTCATGCCTTTTCAGGTTAGCATACATAACATACGAAACGACTCAAACACGAAGCCTAGCATCTACAAAAGGCATGTTAGCACTATTCCCTGCTATAGCGCTTTGGTGGTTTATTTTCTCAGCCTGTAACATAGGAGCCCCTCCCTCCATTAACTTGGCGGGAGAAATTATTTTAATTACAAGGGTCCTGGCCTTTTCCTCAACAACCGCACCGCTCCTTGCAGTAACAAGATTTCTGGCTGCCGCCTATTCCCTCTTCCTCTACACTTCCACCCAGCACGGGCCCCCATCAAGGTTTATAAACCCACTTTCCTTATTTATCCCGCGGAACTTCTCTACTAGTCTAGCCCACTTTATCCCTTTAGTCGCACTAATTCTTAAAATAGACCTAATTCTATTATAGGCCCCCAGGAAATATATGCATGTGCTTATATATACATATATGCACACACATAGGTATACCCGCACATGTTTATTCATACACATATGCACATATACAAATATGCACACACATACACATATATACACACCCGTATACATATGTGTGTGCACGCACACATCTACACACATAAACAGGTGTGTATGTGTGTGCATATATACACATATGCCGATATGTGTGTATGTGCATACACGCATATGTGTGTGTGCGGGTGAGTCTGTGTATATATCTGCCTACAAAACCAGACTGTATAGTTGACAAACAACAATAAATTGCAGCTTTAAAGGTTGGCTATATAAGTAGCTGTTCAGTCTCGCCGTGCTAATTTAAACTAGAATATTTGATTTGCATTCAGATTGTAAGAGCCACTCTTGCACGACAACTAGTAGGATAAACTAAAGTAAGTTAATGGGCTCATAACCCACATATGGGGGCTCGCCCCCTCTTACTAATAACTTGATTCTGATTACCTGACTGAATCGACTCAACCAATATACATGAAAGTTCCCCCTCTCCCGTAAGTAAAACCTCTTCATCGGGCCAACTAAACGTCACCCCTAATGAAGCCTTTTTAGCTTTTATTTATATAAATAAATTAACTTACGCCTTCAGTAAATAAAATTATTCTATTTAAGAAATTAAGATATAGGGATGAGTATAAAGACCTGGTAAAATCTGTGCCAGCAACCGCGGTTACACAGCGGGGTCTAATCAGTCTACCCTCTTCCTTATAGGCACCAACTCTTCATGAGACTAATAAAAGGATTTTAGGTACAATTTTATATTTAGAGCTTGACCACACCTCTCACCCCACACTACCTATGAAAATCAAGACAAAAACAAGGATTAGATACCCTTCTATTCTTGATCGTAAAACCAAAGGAAGGTACTACAAACCCCCGTTTAAAACCTAAAGAACTTGGCGGTATTTTATCCAACCAGGGGAACCTGTCTCTTAAACCGATAATCCACGATTTACTCCACCTAACCTTGCTTCAGCAGCCTGTATATTGTCGTCGTAAGTCCACCCTCCTAAGGCAAGTGACAGGACAAAAAAGATTCATTCTCTTCCACGTCAGATCCAAATGCAGCCTATGGTTAGGCGAAGATGGGTTACAATTCCTACACATAACAAAAAGCAGAAGTAAAATCTGCTCTAAGCTGGACTTGGAAGTAATTTAGCTAATTTACTATTTTAATAACGCGCTAAAATGTGCACACATCGCCCGTCATTCTTTTTGAAAAAAAAGACAAGTCGTAACATAGTAGGCGTAACGGAAGTTGCGCCTTTCAAGATATAGCATATTCTAATGCCCCTCGCTTACACCGAGACGAAAGTAATATTTACTTGTCTTGCACTTACACAAACCCATTAACCTAACCAAGCCCTATTGAACCATCCCCTTACTCTCCCGTAGAGCTACTATATTTTATCCGCAGTACCGTGAGGGAACCATAAAATTAATTTACAGTTAAGGCCCCACTTGTACCTTTTGCATTATGGCTTGACAACACACCTCACTAAACGCAACATTCCCGAAACATTAGAGAGCTGTTTAATGTCTGCTCAGAGCCCAACACCCCATGTTAAATTATGTCTGCAAGAACCTTAAACAGAGGCTACATACCTCCCGCACAATGTTATAGCTGGCTCTTCATAAAAATTATCAAAGTAAAACAAATATTAAAATATTATGTTAGCCTCTCGAAGACAAGCTCGAGAGGCCCCATCAAACCCGATATATTCCCCATAACTATGTAGGCTTCGAAGCAGCCACCAACCCAAAGCGTCCTAGCTACCAAGCTCACACCTAAATTAATTCCCCTCGTTGACCTTTACAGTGAAGACCCTCGCCCACCCGACACAGCACACTATATAATGTTAAGATAAGTATTCATCGGGACTCTGAGCAACTCTTTTCTCCCTACCGCTTAACCCCAACCCCTCCCCCCCCTTTCCTATATAAAGGTAAAGAACTCGGCAAACACAGACTTCGCCTGTTTAACAAAAACACCGCCTTTAGTACCCCTCCTTAAAGGTAACTTCTGCCCTATGAAGTTTAAATGGCCGCGGTACCCTGACCGTGCTAAGGTAGCATAATAATTTGCCTCTTAATTAGAGGCTGGTATGAACGAACCCACGAAGGTCTCCCTGTTTCACCTTTAGCCTTAAAAATTATCCTTAAAATGAAGAGATTTTAATACAATAAAAAGACAAAAAGACCCTATTGAGCTTTATTTTAACCTAGGCCCTAAATTAGCCCACATCTAACCCTCCCCTACTTAAAATTTTGTTGGGGCGACATAAGAGGATCTAAATCCCCTTATAAAATATAAGGAAACCCTCCTTACCCGCGATCCGCAAGCGCGATTAAAGAATGAAGCTACCATAGGGATAACAGGCTAATCTTCCTTAAGAGCCCAAATTGACAGGAAGGTTTGGCACCTCGATGTTGGCTTAAGGTACCTAATAAATGCAGAAGTTTATTAAGTTGGTTTGTTCAACCTTTAATACCTTACATGAGCTGAGTTCAGACCGGCGTAAGCCAGGTTAGTTTCTATCTTTTATTATCTGCCCATCTCTGATAGTACGAAAGGACCTCAGACGATTAAACAACTTTACTTTCCCAGAAAAAATATAATTCACTATTAACCCCCTAAACCTTAGTGTGTTGGCAGACTAGTGCACTTGATTTAGGCTCAATATATGGAACCACCACTTCCACACACTACATTAGGATGGCAGAATAGTGCCTTGGACTTAAGCTCTAAATATAAGGATCTTTTATTACCTCCTTTCCTAATAATGCCCACGTCCTTCATTCCTGTAGTTCTCATTATTTATATATTAATTCTACTAGCCATAGCCTTCTTTACCCTCCTTGAACGAAAGCTAATTGGCTATATCCAAATCCGAAAGGGGCCCAACAAAGTAGGAGTTATGGGGCTCCCTCAACCCTTCGCGGACGCGCTTAAGTTATTTACGAAAGAGCACGCTCACCCAACTATAGCCAACATAGCTCCTTTCTATACAGCCCCCACCTTAAGGCTTATTCTGGCTCTAACGTTATGGTCCCTTTACCCTTCAGGGTCCCCCTCGGTGATTATGTCCTTCTCTATCCTATTCTTTCTAGCTGTGTCTAGACTAAGCGTCTACGCAACCCTTACAGCCGGCTGAGCATCAAACTCGAAATACGCTCTACTTGGGGCATTGCGAGGAATTGCGCAAACAATCTCCTATGAAGTGAGAATGGCCCTTGTCCTCTTGGCCGCCCTTATAATCTCCCAAATTTATAACTTCGTTGACTCCTCATTCCACTCCCTGTCCTGGGCCGCCCTCATTTTCCCCCCTATTTTTATAATTTGGTTTATTACAATACTAGCAGAAACCAACCGAACCCCATTCGATCTGGCAGAGGGAGAATCAGAGCTCGTTTCTGGATTTAACACGGAATATTCAAGGGGCCCTTTCGCTCTAATCTTCATGGCAGAGTACACAAGCATTCTCGCAATAAGTATATTTTCTTCAACTATTTTTTCTACACAGTTCCCCCTAACTATACTTGGCGACCTTTTTACCACCCTTAAGACCCTGATACTTGCATCATTGTTTATCTGAGTACGAGCCACACTTCCCCGAATGCGCTACGATCACCTCATAGACCTCACCTGGAAGACCTTTCTTCCATTTATCCTCGCAGCTCTTATAATCCTGCTCACTTTAATTATTCTCTGGTAGTGCGCCGGAAGAACGGATAACATTGATGTTGTTAATTATGAGCGTATAGCTCCATTGCCTCATTTAGAAGCTATGCAACAGCCTTAACCTTTTAAGTTAAAAACAGATACAAGTATCCTAAATGAATGTTACTCCCTGTCTTCTCATCATTAATCGCCCTGCTCTTACCCCCCGTTATTATACTCGCCGCCTTCTTACTCAGAACCCGCTCAGTAAAAGACCGGGAAAAATTATCTCCCTTTGAGTGCGGGTTTGACCCAAAGAACAAGGCCCGCATCCCATTCTCAACCCGATTTTTCTTACTCGCAGTAATTTTCCTCGTCTTCGACATTGAAATCGTCCTCCTGATACCGGCCCCGGCGTCCCTCAACGCTTTAATGCAAAACCAGGCACTTATTAACATTTTCCTATTTTTGGTAATTTTAATAGCCGGCCTCCTCCACGAGTGAAATGAAGGCTCACTCTCCTGGGCAGATTAAAATAAACACCGTCTATCAATCTCTTCGCTAGAGCCCCCTTCTCATTTTAAAAACCGGGGCGTAAATTGGGGCTTCTAACCTTAATTTGGAGGTTCGAGTCCTCCTTTTTTAATGTCTTCTTTTCTCTACACCCTTATATTCAGGTCTACCCTATCTTTAAGCACTTTACTTGCCCTGTCATCCCCATCGTGACTGGTGCTCTGGGTTGCCCTGGAACTAAATATACTATCATTCATCCCTTTAATTATTTTTTCATCCTGACACCAGGAGACAGAAGCTGCTATCAAGTACTTCCTTTTCCAAGCACTGGGCTCTGCACTCCTCCTCTTAGGTGCTAGCACATTTAACCTACCTTTATTTATTTTTATCGGCCTCATCATTAAATTAGGGATGGCACCCTTCCATTTCTGATTCCCTTCAGTTATAGCAGCCATGAGATGACCCATATCCTTCCTCCTCCTAACATGACAAAAGGTCATCCCTATGTTTATTGTCTGTTATTCTACAGACATTCCTAAAACCTACATTATCGCAAGCCTCGGCTGCCTAAACGCTATCATTGGAGGAATTGGGGGCTTAAACCAGACACAAATCCGCCCCCTTCTTGCTTACTCCTCTCTCGGCCACATAGCCTGGATACTGGTAGTAAGAGAAGAGCACCTCTCAATTCACTCATTTTATTTTTTAGTCTACCTGATCACATCCGGCGCACTGACCCTTTATCTTTTCTATCTCGGCAGGTCAACTACCCTTTTAGCGTCTCCCACCCCCTCCATGAACTTCTTCAGGACGTTAATTCTCTCCACTCTTCTCCTCTCACTGGGGGGCCTTCCCCCTCTAACAGGATTCTTTCCAAAATGACTTATCCTTAACTACTGTGTTTCCTCTTTAACCCCGCTAATCTTAATCTTTGGGGCGGTAATTAACTTATTCTATTACTTAAATATCTCAATCTCAATGATAATTTCTAAAACCTCCACTTCCTCACTTAGCCTCCGCACAAGCCTACTCTCCGCATACCCCGCGTTTATTATCTCCTCCGCCGCCCTTCCATTAGCTTTCATTGCTACAGGCCCTACAACCATATTTTAATTGGCCCGACCTGGGCCCTATATGCGCTGATTTTATTCAACCAACCACAAAGACATTGGCACCCTTTATTTTATTTTGGGTGTCTGATCTGGCCTCCTAGGCACATCAATAAGACTTCTCATCCGGGCGGAGCTCGGTCAGCCTGGATCCCTTCTCGGCAGAGACCAACTCTATAACACAATTGTTACCGCTCACGCCTTTTTAATAATTTTTTTCCTTGTAATGCCAACATTTATTGGTGGCTTTGGTAACTGACTTCTTCCTCTTATACTTGGGGCCCCTGACATGGCATTCCCCCGCCTAAACAACATAAGATTCTGACTACTTCCTCCCTCACTTACTCTTCTCGTCTCCTCAGCCGCGGTAGAAAAAGGTGTTGGGACTGGATGAACCGTATACCCCCCATTGGCCGGAAACGGGGCCCACGGTGGGCCATCTGTCGACTTAGCAATCTTTTCTCTTCACCTCGCAGGAATTTCATCAATTCTTGGAGCCCTAAACTTTATCACTACTGTGATTAATATGCGCTGAACCGGATTACGCCTAGAACGCATTCCCTTATTCGTGTGGGCTGTAGTTATCACAGCTGTACTGCTCCTACTGTCCCTTCCAGTTCTAGCGGGGGCAATTACAATACTTCTCACAGACCGCAACCTCAACACCTCATTCTTCGACCCTGCTGGGGGAGGGGACCCTATTCTCTATCAACACCTCTTCTGATTTTTTGGCCACCCAGAAGTTTATATCCTAATCCTACCAGGGTTCGGCGCAATTTCTCATATTGTCACCCACTACTCAAATAAACTAGAACCATTCGGGTCCCTCGGCATGATCTATGCTATACTAGGAATTGGGGTTCTTGGATTTATTGTTTGGGCGCACCACATATTCACAGTAGGTATAGACGTCGATACACGAGCATACTTCACCGCTGCGACTATAATTATTGCCGTTCCAACCGGGATCAAGGTATTCAGCTGACTTGCCACCATTCACGGATCACGGATTAAATATGAGGCCCCTATAATATGGGCCCTAGGTTTTATTTTCCTATTTACAACTGGAGGCCTTACAGGGATCATATTGTCAAACTCTTCTATTGACATTGTTTTACATGACACATACTACGTGACCGCCCACTTTCATTACGTCCTAAGAATGGGAGCTGTATTCGCGATTTTTGGCGGGTTCACTCACTGATTCCCCCTATTCTCAGGAGTTACCATCCACGCCCGATGAGCGAAAGCTCAATTTATCTTAATATTTATTGGAGTGAATATAACCTTCTTCCCGCAACACTTCTTAGGTCTCGCCGGGATACCCCGACGATACTCTGACTACCCTGACACCTACACTAAATGGAATGTAGTGTCAAGAATCGGCTCTATGGTCTCCTTCGTTGCCCTCCTCTTTTTTATTTTCCTTTTATGGGAAGCGTTCGCGAGCCAACGTGGGGTGCTATCCCCAACACATGCATCTCCCTCCCTGGAATGACAAGATTCCCTGCCCCTGGACTTCCATAACCACCCTGAGACCGGACTTGTGACCACCCCCGCCCGATTAAGTGAAAGCCAACACAGGCACCTATTTGTTAAGTAGAACACCGCTCAACCTCCGAGCTCACTTAGCATGTCCAACTGAGGTCAACTAGCCTTCCAAGACGCAGCCTCCCCTCTCATAGCCCAACTTATCTCCTTCCACGATCATGCTATAGTGATTATTATACTAATTATAACATTAGTCTCCTACGCTTTTTTATCTCTGTGCTTAAACTCCCTTTCTAACCGGTATACCTTCGAAGCCCAAGCAATCGAAACTATTTGAACAATCCTTCCTGCGCTAATTCTTCTCTTCATTGCGCTACCCTCTCTCCGTCTTCTCTACCTAATAGATGAAGTTAGCTCCCCTGCACTGACCTTAAAGTCAGTTGGCCATCAGTGATACTGAACCTACGAATACTCAGACTTCACGAACCTGAAGTTTGAATCCTATATACTACCCACAGATAAACTAATTCCAGGTCAATTCCGACTTCTGGAAGTAGATAACCGTGCTATCTTGCCCATAAACACAGAAATCCGAGTCCTAGTAACTGCAAAAGACGTTATTCACTCCTGGACTATTCCTAGACTTGGGGTTAAGGCAGACGCCATCCCGGGCCGACTTAATCAAATGGGCTTCACCTTAACCCGGCCCGGGGTATTCTACGGCCAATGCTCCGAAATTTGTGGACAAAACCACTCCTTCATGCCAATTGCCATCGAAGCAGTCGACCCAGCTTCATTTGTTAACTGAATTTCATCCACAGCCCTCTAAAAGATTAGTTAAATTATAACATAAGCCTGTCACGCCTAAATTACTAACTAGTTAGTATCTTTTACATGCCCCACCTAGCCCCCCTCGCCTGAGCAACCGCCCCCATTACATTTTGACTTATCATAATACTTTTCTCCTCTATTATTTGATGATCCCAAGGCATTCAATTCCCCAGTTACACTGCTTCCTCTAAATCAACCTTCTCGCTATGACAATGAGCATAACTTCTTAAGTATATTCAGTACATCTGTCTTCCAAACAGAAAGATTAAGCACCTTTAAAAGAAGTATCAAGCCCTCGACCTTAAACTAACCATTACCCTGTAATAAATGATCCGTCAGCCCTTCCACTTAGTTGAATTTAGCCCATGACCCCTAACAGGCTCCCTAGGAGCTCTTTCCCTTACCGTAGGCCTTGCCGCCTGATTCCACAACCTTAGCCCTGTCACCCTGGTCCTCGGGCTGTCCCTAATCATTATTACGATATTTCAATGATGGCGAGACATTATCCGTGAAGCCACCTTCCAGGGCCACCACACAAAAAACGTCGCTAAGGGGATACGATGAGGCATAATTTTATTTATTGCTTCTGAGGTGTTATTCTTCTTCGCATTTTTTTGATCCTTTTTCCATAGAAGCCTTGCCCCTACACCTGAGCTAGGATGTACCTGACCCCCTTCAGGCATTACACCTATTAACCCATTCTCAATCCCCCTCCTCAACACAGCCGTTCTCCTCGCATCTGGGGTCACCGTTACATGGGCCCATCATAGGCTTATAGAAAAAAATCGAACCGAGACTCTTCAAGGTCTTGCGCTTACAGTCGCACTTGGGGCCTACTTTACCGCACTCCAAGCCTTAGAGTATCTTGAAGCCCCATTTAGAATCGCCGACAGCGTTTACGGCACCACATTCTTTGTGGCCACCGGATTCCACGGGCTACATGTGTTAATCGGAACCACCTTTCTACTAATTTGCCTGGTCCGGGCAACGCTTTTCCATTTCTCTGATGGACACCATTTCGGCTTTGAAGCCGCAGCATGATACTGACATTTCGTTGATGTTGTATGAATCTTCCTATACCTTTGCATTTACTGATGAGGTTCATAACTTGTAGGATGGCTGAGCTTAAGCAGAGGATTGTAGACCCTCCCACGGAACCACTTCCTCCTACAAACCACACCTCACCCTGCCAGCTTATAGTGGGGTGTAACGCACACAAGAATTTGAATCTTGAAGACAGGAACTCCCTCCTGAACTATAAAATTTTAAGTTAAATAAACTCCTTGCCTTCAAAGCAAGAAATAATACAAAAGTATTAAATTTTGTGCCGCTGACGCTCATGGCCCTTACGTCCTTTACCTCCCTAGCTCTAGCAATCGCCCTATCCCTCACCCTCGCCTCTTCCCCCATCCTTTTAGGGCTGTGAGTTCTTGGCCTGGCCCTAACCTTGTCTCTTCTCATAGCTCTTATAATTGCCCCATGGCTAGGTATTATAACATTCCTTATTTATGTTGGGGGCCTTTTAGTTATATTTGCCTACTTTGTAGCCCTCGCACCTAACCAATTACTAGAAGCGAAAACCATGTTCATTCTCTTGCTCATAACCCATCTCACTGCTCTAACTATCTTAACCTCAGCCCCCCTAACACTTAACGTCTGAGATTTTGGGCCAGTGCCCCTCCCACACTCCTCTCTTACCATACTGGTTCAATCTACAAACTCCTTCATATATATTGCCCTAGCTTTAATTCTCTTTCTCGCCCTTGTCGCGGTTGTAAAAATCAGGACTATCTCTTCAGGCCCCCTCCGCCCATTCTCATAACCAATTTAAACTTCTTAGATTATATGTTTAGACCTATACGAAAATCACACCCCGCACTTAAAATTGCTAACAACGCTCTAATTGATCTCCCGGCCCCTAACAACCTGTCTATCTGATGAAACTTCGGCTCCCTTCTGGGCCTCGCCCTCATCTGTCAAATTGCCACAGGCTTATTTCTAGCTATGCACTACACCCCCCACGTAGATCTTGCCTTTTCATCCCTGGCCCACATCACACGAGATGTAAATTACGGCTGACTTTTACGAAACCTCCACGCAAATGGCGGATCTTGGTTCTTTATCTGTTTATACCTGCATGCCGGCCGAGGCATTTATTACGGCTCTTACCTCTACCTCGAGGTATGAAATATTGGAGTTATTATCATAGTAGCCTCAATGGCCACAGCCTTTGTCGGTTACGTTTTACCTTGGGGACAAATAAGGTTCTGGGGGGCAACTGTGATTACCAACCTCCTGTCTGCCATTCCCTATATCGGCACTATCCTCGTTGAATGAATCTGAGGCGGTTTCGCAGTAGATAACGCCACCCTTAACCGATTTTTCGCCTTTCACTTCATTCTTCCCTTTATTATTATGGCCCTGTCCATAGTCCACCTCCTGTTTCTTCATCAAACAGGGTCAAATAATCCCCTGGGACTAAACAGCAACACTGATAAGATCCCATTTCACTCCTATTATTCATCTAAAGACACCGTGGGATTCCTTTTATTCCTCTTCTCTCTGATATTCATCGCCCTATTTATCCCTAATCTGCTCGGGGACCCAGACAACTTTATCCCTGCAAACCCCATATCTACCCCCGTCCATATCAAGCCTGAGTGATATTTCTTATGAGCCTACGCTATTCTCCGATCTATCCCTAATAAACTGGGCGGAGTTATTGCTATATTTACAGCAATTATTATTCTGATAAGATTACCCCTTACACACCCCTCAATCCGCCGGGGAAATGCATTCTACCCTCTTAACCAGATTATATTTTGATCCCTGGCCGCCGTGGCAGTCCTTCTTACATGAATTGGTGGCCGCCCCGTCGAAGCCCCATATGAGGCCCTTGGACAGATCTTTACCGCCCTTTACTTTATATACTTTATCCTGAACCCCCTAACCATGGTGCTCTGGAATAAAATCACCAACTACTAACCGCCTCACCCATATCTTCTAAAGCTCTTCTTTCATGATGGTAGACATCTTTTCTGCATTCGACCCAGCCACAAACTCTATTTTCAATTCCTCTCCTCAACTCTTCTGATCAATGGCCTCAGTAGCAGCCCTAATTATTCACCCGACTATATGACTTATACCATCACGCGTCCAAAGACTAAATACCTCCCTAGCCGCCTTAATACACACTCAAGCCCAACGAACGTTTCTCAAAAACTTGAAGGGCTCGACAACCCTCTTAGCTAGCCTATTTATCCTAATTATCCTAGTAAACTTTTTAGGTGTCCTTCCTTACATGTTCAGAGTTTCTTCGCACCTAATTTTTGCGCTTAGACTAGGCCTCCCTCTGTGAATCTCGTTAATTATCTCGGGGGCCGTCACCTCACCCTCCTCGGCTGCCGCAGGCCTCCTTCCTGCTGGAGCCCCAGCATGACTTAACCCCTTTCTTGTTCTCGTGGAAACACTAAGAATTCTAGTCCGACCTATTACCTTATCTTTCCGTCTTGCGGCAAATATGACAGCAGGCCACGTAATTATTAGTCTGGTCGGAACCTACTCCGCATACGCCTTATTTCTTGGCCCCTCTTTGTCTCTATCCTTCTTACTAGCTGTTCAAACAGCGTATTCTATATTTGAGTTTGGTGTATGTTTAATTCAGGCATATATTTTCTGTCTCCTGCTTTCTTTATACAGAGAAGATCACCCAGCATAACATAAAACACTCTCACACCTAGTCCCTTGTTTTTGGAAACACGAGGTTTTGAAAACCTCTTATAGACGTTCGACTCGCCTAGGGACTAAACCTGTGTGATAAAACGCCCTTCCAACCCCCACACATAAACCGCCCTATACAGGGCCTAAGCACGTTTCAGTGCTATGCCCCCATATACCTATATAGCCCACATCACCTCACAAGGGCCCCCCCTTCCCTGTTAACAGCAACAAATTTTATTATGAGAAGTCTTTTATATAAGGTCCTACCCACTCGACCCGCTACAATTCATTCGTGCACTTAACACGCCCCTATATGGGCACATATACATACACACCTCCACACACCTATATATGCGTCCGTGTGTGTGCGCGCGCCCCTGTACACATCTAAATGTCCTTACACAAATATTAGCACTATATACAAAGCTGCCATCAATTTCTAAACCTCCTTACTATAAAATTATTAATTTTACGCAGCCATAAAAGCCCTGATGATTACTTGCGCACCCAACACCTCTCTCCCTCCCTAAAAAATATTTCCCACACGTTAAAGCACCATATGATTAATTGAGTAATCGCGAACACTACTTTAACTATGGATCCTCTACTCCTCCTCATCATATGAATCTTATTGTTTTCACTCGCTGCCGCCTTAATAGCCTACCCGCAATTGATGAGCCGCTCTCTTAAATCCTCTACTCAAAACGCCGCTAAACGGATCTTTGGCCCAATGTACGCTGTCATCCCATGCCTAGTTTGCAAGCAGCCGCAAGATCACCCGATTCATTCACAGGACGCAATTAAAGCCCCTGATCAAATTCCTCCTACTACGACTCCCTCTACTACGGAGTCGTTATCCACAGCCGCGACGGTCACACCCTCCCCAAGTGTCCAACGATTATCAGCCCCAACGACCACAACGACAACATCGTCGACGACGACGACACCTACTCCGTGGACGCAAAGCCGGTCAAGAAGAATTAACACCTCTTTGGACCCTAACCTAAATAGACCGCCAGGCCTCTCTGAGGTTAGATCGCCGATTACACCGATAACACCTCCAGAACATGGCGCTGGCGCCACCGGCCCGATAACTTGGCCATCTGACCTCCCTAATATCTCCCCGCACCCATATCAGCCGTCTGAACAAAAAGATCCCAAGGAGCTTTCCCCTTGCCTAGCCCCCACCACCACAAAGCCAGGCCCACCGGGAGGGCCCCCTACCTCCGGCGGTCCGCCCTCTGAAACTCCTCCCTCTAGAGGGCCCGGCAGGGGACCCACCTCATCGGGAGGGGGTCCCAGGAGTCTTATATTTGAATCACTCGGGCCGATTAATGACCTTCTTACAGTCCTTCCTCAGTGGGTTATTCAAGGTGCTCCCATTCTGGTATCCGTGACCATCCTCGCTATACTGCGCCTTTACTTATTTATTCCGTACTACCGTGCCAAAACACGCGTGCGCCTTTTTGGGAGTAAAAACTTAGCCCAATAACCCCGGCCGAAGTAGTTTAGTAAAATATTGAATTGTGGTTTCAAAGATGTGCACCTCGCACCTTCAGCATCCTTCAAGCACCAAGGCCCCCCCCAAAAAAAGCAGAATGCAAACGCAATATGATTTCGGCTCATTAGATGGAGCTCATTAACTCCTCTGCTTTCAGCCTTTAACCTAGGCGCCTTGCTACCACTAAGCAACGGCGGCAGACCTTTTCACTTTGTTGCAAGCGGCAGCGTATTTAAGTTCAATCAAAATATTACTCTACCCTAATGTAAACATATACATATAC